TTCGAATTTAGAATAGATTAATTGAAATCTTAAAAAATCCAGGATTCAGTATATTTTACGAAAATTCGAAAATTGGAATTGTTTCGTTCGCGAGGAGCCGGATGAGGAGAAACTCTCATGTCCGTTTCTGTAGTAGAGATGGTATTGAGAAAGAACCATCCACTATAACCCCAAAAGAACCAGATTTCGTAAACAACATAGAGGAAGAATGAAAGGGATATCTTCTCGAGGAAGCCGTATTTCTTTCGGTAAATATGCTCTTCAGGCACTTGAGCCCGCTTGGATTACATCTAGACAAATAGAAGCAGGTCGGCGGGCAATGACCCGAAATGTGCGCCGTGGTGGAAAAATCTGGGTATGTATATTTCCGGACAAACCTGTCACGTTAAGACCTACGGAAACACGTATGGGTTCAGGGAAGGGATCCCCCGAATATTGGGTAGCTGTCGTTAAACCAGGTAGAATACTTTATGAAATGGGTGAAGTTGGAGAAAATATAGCCAGAAAGGCTATTTCAATAGCGGCGTCCAAAATGCCTATACGAACTCAATTTATTATGTCAGGTTAGACAGGTAGACCGACGGAAAAAAGTCTTAGAGATAAAAAAACAATTGTGGGTTTCTTTTATTTTGAATTTGAACAAGAATATTTCTTTTTTTTTACTTCGACTTTCTCTTTGCATTGAAAGAACAGATTCAAAACAAAAATGATATGATTCAAGCTCAAACCCATTTGAATGTCGCGGATAACAGCGGGGCTCGAAAATTGATGTGTATTCGAATCATAGGAGCTAGTAATCGCCAATATGCTCATATTGGCGACATTATTGTCGCTGTGATTACGGATGCATTACCAAACCCATCTCTAGAAAGATCAGAAGTGATCAGAGCTGTAATTGTTCGTACTTGTAAAGAACTTAAACGCAACAACGGCATGATAATACGATATGATGACAATGCAGCAGTTGTTATTGATCAAGAAGGAAATCCAAAAGGAACTCGAGTTTTCGGCGCGATTGCCCGAGAATTGAGACAGTTAAATTTCACTAAAATAATTTCATTATCACCTGAAGTATTATAGTATCACATCCGACTTAATCGAGTAGAGTCCTACTCGTCTACTTAGTTATTGAATGAAATAGATAAAGTGAATCAAATTTTATCTGACGCGTATCTCTTTATTTATTTCAAATATTTGAAAATTCAATAAAATAATTTGAAGTATTTTATTGTTTATATTATTTAATAATACAATATTAAATAATAATACAATATTAAACATTTTTAAACATTCTTATTGTTATTGAATATTTTTTTTATTACATAAAAAGTAAAAAAAAAAAGCATGTTGATTAGATCAAAAACGTGAAGGCAACAAAAATTAAAATTTATCATGGGTAGAGACACTATTGCTGACGTAATAACCTCTATACGAAATGCTGACATGAATAGAAAAGGGATGGTTCAAATAGAATCTACTAACATCACGGAAAACGTTGTAAAAATGCTTTTACGAGAGGGGTTTCTTGAAAACGTGAGAAAACATCAGGAAAACAACAAATATTTTTTGGTTGTAACCCTACGACATAGAAGGAATAGAAAAGGAACGTATCCAACTATTTTAAATTTAAAACGGATCAGTAGGCCTGGTCTACGAATCTATTCTAACTATCAACGAATTCCTAGAATTTTAGGCGGGATGGGAATTGTAATTCTTTCTACTTCTCAAGGGATAATGACAGACCGAGAGGCTCGACTGGAAGGAATTGGGGGAGAAATTTTGTGTTATATATGGTAATCCTTCTTATATCTGAATTGTCGCAAAAATAGAATTGACTATTTGTTAAAAGAAAAAAAGACGTGTTAATTACTCTTAACATTATTTGATATTTCGAGAGATTTTAACTAAAACGAAAAGAACAAAAAATGGATTCCTAATTCATAATAACAAGGATTCGAATGATTAGGTGCTTTTTTTTAACCATCAGCATTTCTTTGATGAGAATACAATTCGAGGTTGGGGTTTCAAATTTCAAGAAATTGATTTTCTTCCAATAAGTATACTCAGAATTCAGTTTAGGAATGACAACTATGAAAATAAGAGCCTCCGTTCGTAAAATTTGCGATAAATGTCGATTGATCCGTAGGAGAGGACGAATTATAGTAATTTGTTCCAATCCGAGGCATAAACAAAGACAAGGATAATCTTTTGAAAATGGACTCTATAACATAAAGTAACCAATACAAAAATAGGATCTGTTTTGACATGAAATGGATATATCCATATACCTCGAATTTCTCGTTATAAGATGATAAAGTAAAGTATGGCAAAATCTATACGAAGAACTGGTTCACGGAGAAATGCCCGGATTGGGTCACGTAAGAATATACGCCGAATACCAAAGGGCGTTATTCATGTTCAAGCAAGTTTCAACAATACCATTGTGACTATTACAGATGTCCGAGGTCGGGTAATCTCTTGGGCCTCCGCCGGTACTTGT